TTTAAAGTAAGCTAATTTAAGCTAGTGGGTTCATACCCCAAAAATGAAATTTTCCTTTAATAATAACAACAATTCTTTTATTTTGAACTTTATTACTATCTATTATTATAAGAATTTCTACCTCTTCTTTTTTTTCATTATGAATTTGCTTAGAAATTAACATAATAGTTTTTATCCCAATAATAAATTCAAAAAATTTATTAGCAACAAATAGAATAATTTTTTACTTTATTTCTCAATCATTAGCATCAACTATTTTTATTTTTTCTGTTATAATAAATTTAATTTATCCATTTATAACTAGCCTTAACTCTTTACTCTTAACAAGATCCATTTTAATTAAATTAGGGGCCGCTCCTTTTCATATTTGATTTCCAGAAGTTATAAACGGTTTAAAACTAGAAGCAGCATTAATTCTAATTAGAATTCAAAAAATTATTCCCTTGTATATTTTATCTTTTATAAATAATACAATAATAATTTTATCTATTATTTTTTCTGCTTTTGTTGGGGGCTTAGGAGGATGAAATCAAACCTCAATTATAAAAATTCTTGCTTTTTCTTCTATTACTCACATTAGATGGCTAATCTCTTTAATTATTTCAGCTAACTATTGATGATATTTTTACTTTTTCATTTATTCTTTTATTATGTTATCCTTAATATCTTATTTTATTAAAAATAAAATAACCTTTATTAATCAAATTAATATTTCAACTACAACTTTTTTTCAATTTTTTTTTATTTTTACAATCTTATCACTAGGGGGTCTTCCTCCTTTTATTGGTTTTTTTTTAAAAATGTTAAGCATTAAATTAATTATATCTTCAATACCTTTTTTACTTTTATTTCTAATTCCCTCTTCTTTATTAAATTTATATTTCTATATACGCCTCATATATCCATTCTTGTTAAAAATAACAAACAAAAATTTCATTTTTATAAAAACAAAAAAAATTTTTTCACTTATTCCTCTACACATGACACTTTTATTAATTTTAATTCCTTTAATATAAGACTTTAAGTTAAAAAAACTATATGCCTTCAAAGTATAAATTATTTCTAAATAAGTCTTAGATTTACATCATTTTTAAATTTGCAATTTAATATTTCTTAATTGTAAGACCTAAAGTAAAAGATTTAAATCATTAATAAATTTACAATTTATCGCCTAAATATTCAGCCATTTTACCGCGATGATTATACTCTACTAATCATAAAGACATTGGAACACTGTATTTAATTTTCGGAGCATGATCAATAATAATCGGGATGTCCTTAAGAGTCTTAATTCGAACTGAATTAGGACAGCCAGGTTCTTTAATTGGGGATGATCAAATTTATAATGTAATTGTAACTGCTCATGCTTTTATTATAATTTTTTTTATAGTTATACCTATTATAATTGGTGGATTTGGAAACTGATTAGTACCTATTATACTAGGAGCACCCGATATAGCATTTCCTCGAATAAATAATATAAGATTTTGACTTCTCCCTCCATCATTATTTTTACTAATTTCATCATCATTAATTGAAAGAGGAGCTGGAACTGGTTGAACAGTCTACCCCCCACTAGCTGGAAACATTTCTCACTCTGGGATGTCTGTAGATCTTGCTATCTTTTCCCTTCATATAGCTGGAATCTCATCAATCCTAGGGGCAATTAACTTTATTTCAACCATTATAAATATACGATCTGAAGGAATAATTCTTGAACGAATCCCCTTATTCCTATGATCAGTTATAATTACAGCCATTCTTCTTCTTTTATCCTTACCAGTGTTAGCTGGAGCAATTACCATACTTTTAACTGACCGAAATTTTAATACAACATTTTTTGATCCAGCAGGAGGGGGAGATCCTATTCTTTACCAACATCTCTTTTGATTCTTTGGGCATCCAGAAGTTTATATTTTAATTTTACCAGGGTTTGGAATTATTTCCCATGTAATTTGCTTCCAAACAGGAAAAAAAGAACCATTTGGAAATTTAGGAATAATTTATGCCATACTAGCAATTGGTCTTCTTGGATTTATTGTTTGAGCTCATCATATATTTACAGTTGGCATAGATGTAGATACACGAGCTTATTTTACAGCTGCTACCATAATTATTGCTGTACCAACTGGTATTAAAATTTTTAGCTGACTTGCAACCCTTCATGGTGTTCATATACAATTTGATACCCCATTACTCTGATCATTAGGATTTGTCTTTCTCTTTACTGTAGGGGGATTAACAGGAATCATTCTTTCTAATTCTTCCATTGATATTATTCTTCATGATACATATTATGTTGTAGCTCATTTTCATTATGTTTTATCAATAGGGGCAGTTTTTGCAATTTTAGCTGGAATTACACATTGATTCCCTATATTCTTTGGCTTTTCTTTTAATTCAATTTTACTAAAATTTCATTTTTTTTTAATATTCTTAGGAGTCAATTTAACCTTTTTTCCTCAGCATTTTCTAGGTCTTAGTGGTATGCCTCGACGGTACTCAGATTACCCTGATTTTTTTACCAAATGAAATATCGCATCTTCTATCGGCTCTATTATTTCCCTAATAAGAGTAATACTTTTTATTTTCATTATATTAGAATCTCTTTTTACAAAACGAATAGTAATTTCTTCCCAATTCCTTAACTCTTCAGCCGAATGGCAACAAAATTTTCCCCCCGCTGAACACACTTTCAATCAAAATAACATTTTAATTAAATAATCTAATGTCAACATGATCTAATATTTCATTTCCTAATAGAAATTCTCCAATTATGGAGCAACTAATTTTTTTTCATGATCATTCAATAATAATTATTATCTTAATCACCTTAATTACCCTCTATATAATTTTTAATGTAATTTTAAATAAATTTTCAAGCCGATTTTTGATAGAAGGTCAAGAAATTGAAACCTTATGAACTATTATTCCAGCTATTATTTTAATTTTTATTGCTCTTCCATCTCTCCGCCTTTTATATTTAATAGAAGAAACATTTCTTCCATCAATAACCTTAAAAATTTTAGGCCATCAATGGTATTGATCCTACGAATATCCAGATTTTAATATTGAATATGATTCCTACATACTTCCAAAAAATGATATAAATAAAAATTCATTCCGCCTTCTAGATGTAGATAACCGCTTAATCATCCCATTTAATACAAATATTCGATTTTTAGTATCCTCTTCTGATGTAATTCATTCATGAACCCTCCCTGCATTAGGTATAAAAATAGATGCTATTCCAGGACGTCTAAACCAAATTTTCTCTTTTTCAAGCCGACCAGGTATTTTTTACGGCCAATGTTCAGAAATTTGTGGAGCCAACCATAGTTTTATACCTATTTCTATAGAAATTACTTCTATAAAAAATTTCTTTAATTGAATTAAAAACATATTATTGAATGGCTGAAAAGAAAGCAATGGTCTCTTAAACCAGTTTATAGTACTCGCATACTTTCAATAAAAAACTAGTTAATATTTTATAACATAAGAATGTCATTCTTAAATAACCCTAAGTGTTTTTTAATTCCACAACTTTTTCCAATAAATTGATTATTTCTTTCAATCCTCTTAACCTTAACTGTTTATTTTGTGCTTAATTTAGTATACTTTTTGCCTTTTAAAAACCCCTCCTCCAAAAATTTTAATAAACAATATTTATATAAAAATTGAAAATGATAAACAATTTATTTTCCATTTTTGACCCCTCCTCCTCACCTAATTTTTCTTTAAATTGAATTTCAATTTTCTCTATTTTCCTTATTATCCCTATAATATATTGAACTAATCCTTCTCGAATTCATTTATATTGAATATTAATTTCTAAATTTCTAATAAAAGAATTCATAAACAATTTTTCAAAAAAGAATATAAAATTCTTATTATTATTTTTATCTCTTTTTTGATTTATTATTACAATAAATTTTTTGGGTTTGTATCCTTATATTTTTACACCAACCAGCCATATTAATATCACTTCATTTATAGCCCTTCCCATATGATTATCATTTATATTATTTGGTTGAATTAAACATTTTAATAAAATATTTTCTCATTTAGTTCCATTAGGAACTCCTATCTTTCTTTCAAGATTTATAGTTTGTATTGAAACAATTAGAAATATTATTCGTCCTTTAACCTTAGCTGTTCGATTAACAGCAAATATAATTTCCGGTCATCTTTTAATTTGTTTATTAAGAAACATCTTATATTTTAACAGAATTATATTTCCTCTAGTTATTCCTTTTATAATTATTTTAATGTTATTAGAAACAGCTGTTGCTATAATTCAAAGATATGTATTCATCATACTTACAACATTATACTTAAGTGAAATTAACTAATGACATTCCATCCTTTTCATCTAGTAAATAAAAGACCCTGACCTTTAGTTGGTTCAATAGCCACCTTTAGCTTTATAATTGGAATAATTAACATCATACATACATCCCAATATTCTTTAATCTTTTTGGCCATCTTTATTTCCCTCCTAACTATATATCAATGATGGCGAGATATTTGTCGCGAAGCAACTTTTCAAGGGAATCATACATTAATTGTATTTAAAAATATAAAATGAGGTATAATTTTATTTATTATTTCCGAAATTCTATTTTTCACAGCTTTTTTCTGAGCATTCTTTCATAGAAGCCTTTCCCCTAATATTGAAATTGGGGCCTTATGACCTCCTAAATTAATTCAACCTTTTAATCCATTCAGAATTCCTCTTCTAAACACAACAATTTTACTATCATCTGGAATTTCTATTACTTGATCCCATCATGCCCTAATTAACAAAAACTTTCCTGAAGCATTTAAAGGTCTCTTAAGAACAGTTGTATTAGGACTAATTTTTACTTTCCTTCAACTCTGAGAATATATCCAAGCACCATTTTCAATCTCCGATTCAGTATTTGGCTCAACATTTTTTATAAGAACAGGTTTCCACGGTCTTCATGTAATTATTGGAACTTCGTTTTTAAGAATAATCTTTATTCGTCTTAATCTCAATCACTTTTCAAATAAACACCATTTTGGGTTTGAAGCTGCTGCATGATACTGACATTTTGTTGACGTAGTGTGATTATTCTTATATACATTTGTTTATTGATGAACTTTTTACTTTATTAGTATAACAAGTACATTTAATTTCCAATTAAAAAGTTTTTAAAAAATAAAGTAATTAAATTCTTAATTTTAATTTTATCTATAACTATTTTTTTTTTATTATTTTCCTTTTTTACAAAATACAATAAAAAAATAAGAAAAGAAAAGTATTCCCCCTTTGAGTGTGGGTTTGACCCATTCTCTATCACCCGTCTTCCATTTTCATTACGTTTTTTCATAATCACTATTATTTTTTTAATTTTTGATATTGAAATCATTATTCTTTTACCTCTACCCTTTTTATCCCAATCTCCTAACTGAAATTATCCTATAATTTTTATCTCCATCATTCTTATTATTTTATTTGGCCTATTATATGAATGAAAAAAGGGAATAATTGAATGATTAAAATAGAATAGTATTTAAACTTTATAAAATCTAATTTGCAGTTAGAAATTGCCAACGCCTATTCTAAGAAAAAAAGAAGCGATTTATTGCACTCAGTTTCGGCCTGATTTTAGGTATAACCCTTTTTTATTAATAGAAGCCAAAAAGAGGCTATTCACTGTTAATGAATAAATTGATTTCTCCTATTAAGGTCATCATTTAAGGCTGCTAACCTTATATTAATGGAAACATTTGACCTTTATTTTTATAGTGTATTTAACACTTAACATTTTCATTGTTAAAAAGCTTTAGCTAAAAATATTCTTGAATTGCTTATCTTAACATTTTCAACGTTACGTTTTATTTTTAAACTACAAGAACATAAAAAAATAAAGAAAAATACAAATAAAAAAAAAGCAAACACTCTATTTATCTGAAACCACTGAATCCCTCTAGAAATTCTCTTATTTATTTTATAAATTCCATTAGCCCCAAACTCTTCCATTCAACTCACTTCCATCCCATTATACCTAACTCTTTTCTTAAAACTCTTTATTGGATAATAAGAAGTCAAGCCTGATAAAAACCACAATGTTCTAAAAAAATCTGCAAACTTTACCTCTCCTAATATTTTCTTTTTATTAAAAAAACAAAAAAAAAGCCAAATTGAAAAACCTAAAATATATAAATTCAATAATTTATTATTTAAATTCAATAAAACAAAAATCGGTTCTGGAAAAATTAGCCATATTATTATACTGCCAAAAAAAATTACCACTAAACCTATGAAAAAAATAGGAAATCTTATATAAAAAGAAGTTCTTAAGATCATCATACAATTATTTATTACACCCCTCCAAATTACATAATATAATAATCGAAATGAATACATGCAAGTTAAAACAGTAGCCAAAACTAACAAAAAAATAATAAAACTTCCCTTTTCTCTTATATAAATACATTCCAATAATAAATCCTTTGAATAAAATCCTCTCAAAAAAGGAAAACCAAACAAAGCCAATCTTGACAAGCCAAAAGCACCTCTAATTACTGGATTCAATTTATAATATAACCCTATTGTTCGAATATCCTGTCTTCCCAAATTATTATGAATTATAACCCCAGCACACAAAAATAATATAGCCTTAAAAACCGCATGAGTTAATAAATGAAAAAAAGATAAAACTCTTATCCCTAATGATAACACCAACATTATTAATCCAATTTGACTTAAAGTTGATAGAGCAATAACCTTTTTTAAATCCATTTCTAACATTGCCCCAATCCCAGCCATAATTACAGTCATTAAAGACACAAATAATAAAATTTTTGAAAAACAAAAAAAATTAAATAATAAATTTAAACGAATTAATAAATATACACCAGCAGTAACCAACGTTGATGAATGAACCAAAGAAGAAACTGGGGTTGGGGCAGCTATAGCTGCCGGAAGCCAAGCCGAAAATGGGATTTGAGCACTCTTTGTTATCCCAGCCACAATTAGAAATAAACAAGATAATCATAACATTTTCTTAAAGCCTACAAAATCCAACGAATAAAAATTAAATATTAGTACAATTGATAATAAAATTATTACATCCCCTACACGATTAGAAAGAACAGTAATCATCCCAGCTCTATCTGACTTTCTTCTCTGATAATAAATAACTAAACAATAAGATGTTAATCCTAACCCATCCCATCCTAATAAAATTATTAACAAATTCAATCTTAAAATTATTAAAGCTATTGATCCTACAAACATTAAAACCCCATATAAAAAATATATCCTATAATATTCTCCATTTATATAATCCTCTCTATAAATTACTACTATCCCAGAAATCAACAAAACCACACTTAAAAACATTAATCTTATTCAATCAAAAAAAAAATAAAGTTTTAAATCAACCCCCCCAATTCTTCCAAACACATACTCAACCAAAAACACTTTTATATCTATTAAAAAAAAAAGAGAAATACAAAAAATTAAAACTCTAAAAAAAAACAATAATAAACCTCAAATTAAAAAAATTACCTAATGATTCCAAAATCATCTTTGAATCCACAATTCAAAATTTTCCATTAAACTAAATTAGGCTACAATCAATTTATAAAAACTTCTATTTTCATAATTCATAAAACTAAAGGAAAAAAATGAAGAAATATTAACATATATTCTCGTTCATTAATTCCCCTTACGCTAAACATCATTCAGCCCTTCCCATGCTGGGTATATCTGTACATATATAATGAATAACAAGCTCTAAAAAAAGATAAAAAAAATAATAAAAATAATAAAAAAAAAGAATACTTTAGCATTCTTCTCATTAAAACAATTTCTGCCACAAAATTCATTGAGGGAGGGGCAGCTATATTTACCACACAAAATAAAAATCATCACATTGATAAAAAAGGAAAAAGCAACCCTATTCCTTTTAAAAGTATCAATCTCCGTGTGAAAAACCGCTCGTACATAAAATTTGCTAAACAAAAAAGAGCAGAAGAACACAATCCATGTCCAATTATTATTAATAAAGCACCATTTGCTCCTCAAATTCTCAAAGAAAAAAACCCCCCTAAAGCTATCCCCATATGACAGATTGAAGAATAAGCAATTAATGACTTTAAATCAACCTGATTTAAACAAACTAAACCAATAATTACCCCTCCAATTACAGAAATTCTCATAAATAATGAGGAATATATTCTAATTAAATTTAAAAACATAATCTTTAATCGATATAAGCCATACACTCCTAATTTTAATAAAACCCCAGCCAAAATTATTGAACCCGAAATAGGAGCTTCCACATGAGCCTTAGGTAATCATAAATGTAATATATATATTGGCACTTTAACTAAAAAAGCAAATACAATTAAAAAAAAAAATAAATTCCAACTTTCTCCTACTCCCTTAAATAAATAAATAAAATTTAAAGAACCACTTTCCATTAATAAAAAAACTAACAAAGGTAAAGAGCCAAATAATGTATAAAATAATATGTAAATTCCAGCCTGCAATCGTTCTGGTTGATACCCCCAGCTAAAAATAATTATAATAATTGGAAATAACACTCTTTCAAAAGCAATAAAAAATAATAAAAAATTTACAAAAGAAAAACAAAAAATTAATAAAACTAACATTAATAATAAATAAAAATAAAAAGAATTTTTATTAATAACACCTCTATTAAATGATGCCAATAATATTAACAATCTAATTCAAAATCTTAATAAAATTAAACTTACACTTATTTCATCTAGACTAAATATACCCAAAACATATCCTATTCATAAAGATTCTCAATCAACAACCAACATCAATAAAACTATACCAAAAACAATAAAAATAAAAACCTCCATCAATGAAATTCATAAGCATAAACATAAAATCGTAAAAAACAAAAAAAAAATTTTTAACATTTCAATATAAAAACTGAGCCCATTTTATCTCTACCATAAAAAAAAACTCTAACAACTAAAAGTCTCAAACCCAAGCTCGCTTCACAAACAATAACAATTAAATAAATAACCACATTTAAAATTATTCCTCTTATACCAACAACCATCATTAACATAATAAATACACATAAATATATAAACTCAAAACATAGCAACAATCTAAGAATATGCTTATGATTTATTAAAAAAGCCATTAAACCAAATACAAAAGAAACCAAACTTACAATTATCATTAGTTATAATAATTTAAAAAAAAATAATGGTTTTGTAAACCATCAATGGCCCCCCTTATAACATCAGAAAAGACTTACATCAACTTAAATCCCCAAAATTTATATATTAATATACTATTTTCTGAAAATGAAAGTCTCCATAATTATTTCAGTTATATTTTATATAAGTTTACACCCATTAACTATATTAATAACATTAATTATTTTTACTTTAAATATTACTATTATATTATACAAAACTCTTTATACAACTTGATTTTCAATAATTTTAATTTTATTAATTCTAGGTGGAATTCTTGTCTTATTTATTTATATTTCAAGAGTCATTCCCAATAAAAAATTTATTTATAAAAAATGAATATTTATTCTTATAATTTTTCCTCTTTTTTTTCCTACAAACATAACCTCTTCTAATTATTCTTTTTCAAAAATCTCAATATTCAATATTGACAAAAATTCTTTTCTTTTAGTCTTCATTACAATTTATCTTTTAATTACACTAATTGCTGTAATAAAATTAATTAATTCAAGTATAGCTCCCCTGCGTTTAATAAACTAATGATTTTTCGAAAAAACAACACCTTAATTAAAATTATTAACTCAACCTTAATTGATCTACCAACCCCATCCAATATTTCCTACATGTGGAACTTTGGCTCTCTTCTTAGTTTCTGCTTATTAATCCAAATTATTACAGGTCTTTTCCTAGCTATACACTTTTCAAGAGATATTTCTACAGCATTTACAAGAGTTTCACATATTTCTCGCGATGTAAATTACGGATGAATAATCCGATCCCTTCATGCCAACACAGCTTCCATGTTTTTCATTATAATCTACATCCACATTGGACGAGGCTTATACTTTTCATCATATTTTCTAAAAGGCCCATGATTATCCGGAACATTAATTTTATTAATCTTAATAGCAACAGCATTCCTGGGATACGTTTTACCATGAGGCCAAATATCATTTTGAGGTGCAACCGTAATTACCAATCTCCTTTCGGCTATCCCATATATTGGCCTTAGAATCACTCAATGATTGTGAGGAGGGTTTTCTGTTGATAATCCTACTTTAACACGTTTTTTTGCTTTACATTTTATTCTCCCTTTTATTATTAGTTTCCTTGTAATTATTCACATTACTTTGTTACACGAAACAGGATCATCTAATCCTTTAGGAACAACAATAAATATTGATAAAATTCCCTTCCATCCTTATTTTAGAATTAAAGACTTAATTGGTCTATTATTTATAAGATTTTTTCTAATAATAATTGTACTAATTTACCCTTTTTTATTTGCCGATCCTGAAAATTTTATTGAAGCAAATCCACTAGTAACTCCTCCTCATATCCAACCTGAATGATATTTTCTTTTTGCCTATGCAATTCTTCGCTCAATTCCAAATAAACTAGGAGGAGTAATTGCCTTATTTTTGTCCATTTTAATTATTACTACCTTACCTTTTATTTCAAAGAGAAAATTTAAATCTTTAGCAATAAATCCAGTAAAAAAATCTTTATTTTGATGTTTTGTGAATATTTTTATTATTTTAACATTTATTGGAGCCTGCCCAGTAGAACCTCCTTTTATTAACTTAGGTCAAATAATAACCATTATATATTTTATATATTTTTTTATTACACCAATTATTTAGATTTCTTAACTATATAAAGTATGTATTTTGAAAATACAAAAAAGATTCCTCATCTAGAAATCTTTGTTCTAAAAATGATACAAATAAGATAAAAAAACAAAACCTTTATTATAAATAAATTCAACAGTATAAAAATTCTAAAAGGTAAAATAATTTTTCATGCTAAACTCATTAATTTATCATAACGATATCGAACTAATGTTCCCCGAACCACCAGATATAAATATATAAATATTAACACAAAACTACATAGTCACCCTAAACCTCCAAAAAAAATAACTGAAGTAATTATTCTTATAAAAATAATATTTCCATATTCTGCTATAAATAAAATAGCAAAACCATAAGAGCCATATTCCACATTAAATCCAGAGACTAATTCTGATTCTCCCTCTGATAAATCAAACGGTCTTCGATTTGTTTCTGCTAATAAAGAAACAAATCACACTACTAATATTCTTAAAAAACCTCAAAAAATTCAATAACCTCTTTGAAAAAAACTAATGTCATAAAGCCTATATCTTCCTGAAAAAAAAACCAAACCTATTAAAATTATAGCTAAGCTAACCTCATAAGAAATTACCTGAGCTAAACCACGGTATGCCCCCAATAATGCATACTTTGAATTTGAAGATCACCCCCCTCATAAAATTACATAAACCCCTATTCTAGAAATACATAATATAAAAATTATTGCATATTCCATTCTTATCTGTTCATAAATTCAAAAAAAATTAAGCCAAAATAATAATATTAAAAACAAAGAAAATAAAGGAACAAAAATAAATAGCAAAAAATTTATAAAATTAGAAAAATTTACTTCTTTACAAAATAATTTAATTACATCAGAAAAAGGTTGAAACAATCCAATAAACCCAACCCTATTAGGCCCCTTTCGCAAATGAATATAACCTAAAACCTTCCGTTCCATCAAAGTAAAAAAAGCTACTCTAATCAACACTATAACAAGCAATAATATATATCTTATTAAAGAAATAATTATTAAAGGATAAAATCATTAATGGAGCTTAAATCCAACACATTAACTCTGTCACTTTAATATACTAATTAGGAAATTCCTATCATCAAATTCTAAATTTGATACAATTAATCTGCCAAATTAGTTAAAATTAAAAAAAAAAAATGAATAAGTAAAACTCCATTACATATTCCTTTCGTACTAATATAATAATAAAAAATTTTTTAGATAGAAACCAACCTGGCTCACGCCGGTCTGAACTCAGATCATGTAAGATATTAAAAGTTGAGCAAACTTCTTATTTTAACTTCTTCATTAAAAAAGAATCTTAATCCAACATCGAGGTCGCAATCAATTTTATCAATAAGAACTATCCAAAATTATTACGCTGTTATCCCTAGAGTATTTTTTTTATACAATCGCTATTAGCGGATCAAATTAAAAATTTTTAAAGATTAATAATCTTTAAAAATCACCCCAATTAAATTTTATCTTTAAATTCTAAGTAAAATAAAAATTCATAGGGTCTTCTTGTCCCAAAAAAACATTAATGTTTTTTCACATAAAAACCAACTTCTAATAATTTTTCTTAAGAAAGTTAATCTTTGTTCAGCCATTCTCTTAGCATCCATTTAAAATCTTATTTCAATACCTTCGTATAGTCAAAATACCACAGCAATTTACTAAAAAGCATTGAGCAGACCATATATTTTATTATTTCAAAATACAATGTTTTTGATAAACAGTCAAAAATTAGCTTGCCGAGTTCCTTAAGAAAAAATTACTTTTAAAAAATAATTCAAAAACCAATCTTCATAATCCTTTTATACTAATTCTATTATCATTTCTTTAAAAAAAAATTCTTTTAAATAACCAAATTCTTAAAATCCTTCCATCAAACAAATAAACCTTTATAACAAAGCTTAGTAAATTTTAAACCTTAATCATATCATCTTTCATTTCTATAAACAAATTTATAGCTTATCCCATAAATTTTTCCATTTAAAGCAATTCAAAATTAATACTTTAATGTTAATATATAATTATGTTATTTTAACCAGATATCACTTAATTTGAATAAAATTTCATTTCTATATCTTCATATAATTATATTATAAAACATATAACATTTTAAAAATATAGCTCATTAAGTTTCGGGAAAAAAAAATTCTTCTTTATTTTCAATAAACCCTTATGCAAAAGGTAATACCAATGCTTTTTAAATATTATATTAATTTCCTTTACAGTACTACTACTCTATCGAAAAAAAAAATAATTCTCTCACAATACCTACACAAAAAACCTTTTATTTTTAAAAAAATCTATTAACTAATATTTAAAGATGGCAAAACAGCAAATTTTCATCGTAAATGAAACATCAATAATGATTTCATCTTTTTAAGAACACTTTCCAGTACCCTTACTTTGTTACGACTTATCTCAAAAAGAGAGTGACGGGCGATATGTGCATATTTTAGAGCTTTATTCAAATAAACATTATAATTTTATTTTACTTTTAAATCCTTTTTTAAATTTCACCTTACCTAATAATAATTAACGTAATTCACTTCAACCTTAAACATCTACTGCATCTTGACCTAACATTTTAATAAATAAATCTTTTAATCATAACCATCTAATATAATTTTATTATAGCGATATACAAGCTGATTTAACAAAATTAAGTCAGATATTGGTGTCATATCAATCACAGAGCAAATTCCTCTAAAAAGCTTAAAATACCGCCAAAATCTTTTGATTTCACAAATATTACATACTACCAATATAATTATAATTAATAATAGGGTATCTAATCCTAGTCTTATAAATTAATTTCAAGAAAACAATTTATTAAACATTCTTAAATAATTTCACCTTTTTAAGAGAAAAAAATAAAAAAAAAATTATTCCTTTTATTATAACAATTTTAACCCGCCTGTATAACCGCGGCGGCTGGCACAGGCTTCGCCGGGCATTATTAAAATTCTATTTTTCTCATATAAAATTAAAAAAATCAATCTTCTATTATTAACTTTTTATTAAAAAACATAAAGAAATTTCAAATCAATAGTTAATTTGCTATATAAACATCATTATCTTTTCTTCCCCTATTTTTTTTCTTCTAGGGGAAGAAAAGATTATACAAATGATTTCATTCCCATTGCTAACTTTTATATAACAAATAGATGTTATGATATAATTTAATGTTCCTCCCAAGGAACTAATAAAATCCCCTTTAAGATAGGATAAATTGCGAAGTATTAATTTTTCCTCTCTCTCTCTTTCTTATGCAAATAGATGAAATTAAACAAAGCGCGTACTCTTCCGAGTATTGCATCTATTAAACCCACATTAAAATGTATTTGTGTCTGTTTGCCTCAAATTTTTTATAAATGTTATTATATCTTCAAATTTACTTAAATACCTTTTTTTTTTGGATAAAATGCCTGAAGTAATAGGATTATCTTGATAGGATAAAATATGTGATTTATTCACTTTTATTATAATTAACTTTAACAATACGAATTGTTTCCTTTAAAATCAAAATTTAATGTGCCATTACACTTAAAGTTAT